ACAGACGTGGTGATCAGTTGGACCTTTGATTAGTTAAGACCTTGTTTTTTTGCCTCCTCCTTTCTTTAATTTTAACCTGTGCAGGAGGTCAAATCCGATTGCTGTTCAATTTTTTCTTTTCATAGAATTTTGAATTTTGCCCTAGGAAAACACGAAGAAAATCACGCTCTGTAGGATTTGAACCTACGACATTGGGTTTTGGAGACCCACGTTCTACCGAACTGAACTAAGAGCGCTCTCTTAATTCCAAAAAGGGCTGTAAGGAAAGAGATTTTTTTATTAACTTCACAATCCATTTGAAAGTTCTATACTATTATCTACACAATATAATACAAATGAAAGATTAGGTCTGTCCCATTTTATTTTAATTGATCTCAATGGATCCTTCCTTATTGCTCAGAGGCGAAATAATAGGTAGGGATGACAGGATTTGAACCCGTGACATTTTGTACCCAAAACAAACGCGCTACCAAGCTGCGCTACATCCCTTTTAATTAGTTTCTAATGGTATTTTAGAGAATCTTTGTTTTGTTTTCCACATACTTATTTCTTATTTCATTTTTTTTTTTGTTGATATACAAAACTTATCTTGTCATTTATTCTTTTTTGTTTCATATCATATAATAAAATATAGAATAATAAACTTCTAGACATCTGCAAAAAATAGAAAAAAAAAAAAAGAAAATCCACTGTCAATTTCTTGAATGTTCGGGTAGAACGAAAGATATTTTATTTTGTTCTTTCAATTTCACGAAAAAAATCTTATCTATGGAATTGTTCTACATTTCAATTTGAATCATGGATTATGTGGACAAAACAACTGGAAGTAGACTTGAAATACAGATATATATTTGATCATATATGGAATACCATTATTTATTCGAATAAAAATAATATTACTATAAATAGAAATATGAAAATGAATAGTAAATTCATAAATATTATTACAATTTTCAATAAAAGAAGGAGGATTTGAAATGCGAGATTTCAAAACATATCTATCCGTGGCACCGGTAATAAGTACTCTATGGTTCGGGTCTTTAGCAGGTCTATTGATAGAGATTAATCGCTTTTTCCCCGATGCGTTAACATTTCCTTTTTTTTCATTCTAGTTATTAATACGGGGGGTGAAGAATATTAAAGATAGAATTCACTATCTGTGATTACTACCCCCCCCCCCCCTCTTCTTTTTTAATTATATTTCTTTTTTGTTTTTTAGAATATGTTAGAAAAGAATAAAAGTAAATTTAAACTCAACAAAACTCGGGCCCAGGCTTTAATTTAAGTACTTTAATTTAAGTAAATAATAAATGAAATAAATTTCAATAAAATTAAAAATGAAGAGAACAGAAGTGTAAATGTAGTTAGGGCAACAATATCATACAAGATGTTTAACTAAAATACTTTACTTCAATTCGAATCTAAACTTCGAATCTAAATCAAAATAGAGTTTCAAATTATTGTATTACTTTTTATTACTAGATTGATTGCAACGAAATCTTTCAGAATTGGATTTCGAGTTAGTAATATTTTTTCCTTTCTTTCTTTTCTTCACTTGAAATCGGAAAAAAGAAGAGTGGAGGGAATAAAAAACAAAAAACAAAGGAGGAGATTCGTGGCCAAGGGGAAAGATGCTCGGGTAAGCATTGTTTTGGAATGTACCCGCTGTGTTCAAACAAATGTTAATAAGAAATCAACAGGTATTTCCAGATATATTACTCAAAAGAATCGACACAATACGCCTAGTCGATTGGAATTGAGCAAATTCTGTCCCTATTGTTACAAGCATACGATTCACGAAGAGATCAAAAAATAGAGCATCATCCGCGTGTTACCTTTCTTTAGAAGCAAGATGAAAAAAGGTATGACATAGTATCATAGAATATCGTAAGATATATTCTCTATTGAACTATAAACAAGTAAAAGCCTATATTTTGAATTCTTAAATTCGTAATTTTTAATCATTATTATTTTTGATCCAAGCGAAGGAAATAGGATTTTTCAAATAAGGAATAAACAAATCATGGATAAATCCAAGCGACTTTTTGTTAAGTCCAAGCGAGCTTTTCGTAGGCGGTTGCCCCCGATTGAATCGGGGGATCGAATTGATTATAGAAACATGAGTTTAATTAGTCGATTTATTAGTGAACAAGGAAAAATATTATCTAGACGGGTGAATAGATTGACTTTAAAACAACAACGATTAATTACTATTGCTATAAAACAAGCTCGTATTTTATCTTTGTTACCTTTTCTTAATAATGAAAAAGAATTTGAAAAAAGTGAGTTGGTTGCTAGAACTACAGGTCTTCGAATCAGAAAAAAATAGGCTTATTCTTTAATAGAATCAAAGTTCCAATTCGAACTTAAACAGAGATTGATGTTTGAAAAACCTGAAAATGAAGATTTTTCTTGTGTTGTAAGAAAAAAACGAATTGGAGAAGAAGAAATCTTTTTTATTGAATGTTTTTATTCAATTTAACTACTTGATCGATCATATTATTATTATATTATTCTATTATACGAATTTCTATTCTACCCTCTCAGAATTCATTTTTCAGGGAATTTTATGTAAAATATTCCGATGAATTCCAGCGAATTTCTTTATTTTATTATATATTTTTTTTTTTACTTTTGAATGTCATTTGAAATCATATAAAGACAATTCCTATTCAATATAGCTATTTGTGCAAGTATTTTACGATTAAGAAGCAACTTTCTCTTGTACAGATTGTTTATTAAGCTATTATAACTAAAGGATACAATATTTTCGCGAATTACTGCATTTATTCGAGTGACCCACAAACGCCGAAAAGTTCTTTTTTGTTTATCTTTATCCCGATGAGCCGAAACCAAAGCTCTTATTTTTTGTTGAATAATAGTTCGAGTAAGTCGTGAATGAGTCCCGCCAAAGCTTGATGCGAATAAACGGATTTTTGTTCTACGCCTATGAGCTATATATCCTCGCCTAGTTCTGGTCATTAAATAAACGAAACTTTGATGAATAACTAATTGATTTCTTTTCTTTCAGCTATTCTTTTCCCCTTTTCTAGAATAACAAAACGGATTTTTCCAATGTATAAAAAAGAATTCCAACGGTTTTTGCTACTCTAACCTTCCGAACCACAATTTTCTTTCTACGCAAAATACCTAAAAATAAGAAATTGTATTGTGATACTAGATATCAAACAAAAGCATAGTCAATAGTAAATAAGAATAAAAAGTGGGTTCCATCGTTTCTATTGTTATTTCTTAAACGGTGAGGTCTTCTCTATACACCGGAGCTCTTTTCGGCATTTAATCTTTTGTTAACTTGTACAGTTCACACTTTTTTGCTCTACCTATGAATTATCCAGTAATAGGTCTTTCACAACGAAATCCGTCTATATAGTAACGGTATTTAATTTTGAAGATTGGCTAATGCGCTGACTCTCTTAGTCCGTTCTGAGAATAGTAGGGGCATAATTTTTGTTCTTTTCATGTAACTTTTCATTTTAAAAAGATTTACCCTGCTTAATAGATAATCTTTTGCTACCCATGGGTATTCTTTCGCAGTTTAAATGGAAAATGGATATGATTGAATTTGCACCAATGAAAACCATAAATTGGATACACAATAGAAGTATATGATAGATCTTTTTTTGTTTAGATAAAAGATAAAAAAGATGGGTTCTTGTATTCTATCCTATTCATCTATACTAATCGCAGATAATGGGAAAAAGGTTTCCTTTCTTCTGTCACAACCAACGATCTAAACGAGTCGCACATACACCCTAGTACACGTTCCTCGTCGCTGAGGACAGCCCACAAGAGCGGGGGATTTTGTGACATTTTTGATTGGCTGTCTTGTGTTTCTAATAAGTTGTTTAATAGTTGGCATGTTGAATCGTATGCATAATGGGCTGGTTTAGATCAATCCTAACCGATAATTATGAATTATTAAAAAGAAAATTGTTTCTAAAAAATTTCTCTATTAATATTCTATTAAATTAATAGAATATTCAATTTCAGTAAGACAATAAACCGAATTTGCGGGAAATTCCGGCTATTTTTTATGTAACTGCTACAAGATCAACAAGTCCATGAGCTTGGGCTTCTGTTGCTGACATAAAAACATCCCTTTCCATGTCTTCGGATACAACCCATAAAGGTTTGCCCGTTCTTTGAGCATACACCCTTGTGATGATTTCGCGCAATTTAAGTAGCTCTTCCGCTTCCAGGACAAATTCTCCTATTTGTGCCTCATAAAAACCAGCAATAGGTTGATGGATCATTACCCTGATGATATAAGATAATAAATAGTTACTCTATCTCGCACGATAAGGCAAGGAAAAGAGATGAAATAAAGAATACAAAGAAAAAAAGATAGAATTAAACAACCGTACAGGCATTATTTGTGCATTGCATACGGCTCCATAATAGAACTTTCATAGAAGAAAAGCATAGAGCCTATCATGCCTAGCCCAGTAAATGATCTAATAACCACCCTTTCTTTTCGAGTAGTTCAAAAACAACAATACTATGGTGGCTCCGTCCCTTTCATCGGTAATTTCAATTTAACAATCCCAAAGTTTCTTTTTTTTTTTTTTCAAAAAAAATGAAAAAAATAATATAATTTTTTTGTACTCTTTCAGAACATTCAGAACAGAATACAGAATATAGTGTTAATAACCCTCTGGTGTGAAAACAAAAAAGTTTGTGACACTAAAATAGAAAATTGGCCCCGATAGATAAAATCAGAAATACCTTTAATATCTCAGACTACTCTTTCGATACACAATTAAATCTTCAAAAAATTACTAACAAAATTTCTTATATCGAATTTAAAATGCCATGCTATTATTACTTATACTTACTCTATTTTCATATTTCCTGCGGCGAAGGCATACTTTTATTTTTTATTTGAAATAAAAAACTCATTGGCGCCAAGCGTGAGGGAATGCTAGACGTTTGGTAATTTTTCCCCCGGCCAGGATAAAAGATCCCATTGAAGCGGCTAATCCCATGCATACTGTTTGTACATCTGGTCGTACAAATTGCATAGTATCATAAATAGCTATTCCAGGTATTACCCATCCGCCAGGAGAATTTATAAACAAATACAAATCTTTGGTCTCACTCTCTATACTGAGATAGACCATAAGCCCAATAAGTTGATTTGAGATTTCGCTATCAACATCTTGACCTAAAAAAAGTAATCTTTCTCGATAAAGTCGGTTGATTAGGATAAAATTCTATCCCATAGGAACCGTACATACAACTTTTGATGCATACGGTTCAACAAAAAGCGTGAAAAAAAAAAAGAATCAATGTGTAGATTCCAGCCCTCTTTTTTTTTTTTTCTAACTTCTGTTCTAACAAAGGGCTTTTCTTTCATTTTTTAATAAAAATGAGTTTTGATCTGTTTACCTATAATTCGTTTACCTAATAATAATAAAAAAAAAATAATAAAAATTATAATAATAATTTTTAAGCTTATCAAATTAACTTCTCATTGATCTATTCTTTCATCGGGATCCAATTCAAATCACGATGGCATTTTCTTGTTTCTGACTGGGTTTATTCCATTTTTTAGGTTTGTGCTCTACTCCGAGTAAAGATCTGCCCGATTTGGATTTGCACATATAGGACAAATGGGCCAAATACCACATCTTTTTACTATATTCCTTTTTTCAATTTACGTCTTCCACCTTTACTATTCAGTGTCTATTATTTGATTGATTAAAGTAGTAATTATAGATATATTACCAAGTGGTTTTTTTAAACAGAGCCTGGGTACTTCTAAAGAAACAAACCATAAACAATTCTACTTGATAATAGTAATTTTGATATCTCAAAAGCATAGATTTAATTGTTGCATTTCACGCTCAAAATTGTTGATGCTTTAATCAATCTTTTTGGTCGAAACGGAGAATATCCCCATGGGGGAGAGAACGGGGCAATCCCATATGACCCAATATATCTGACAAGCCACACTATACGTCAATCCAAATGGAATCGTCCTCTCCAGGATTTCGAAAAGGAACTTTTGGGACACCAATAGGCATTCAACGAAAGAAAAAAATTAAGTACTCTATTTTACTTTAATATGAAAACGTAAGAATGCATTTATTGTCTTCAAAAACTTGGCTTTTTTATGGATAGATTCAATAAGTTCAGAAATAACTAAAAAATAATTAAATAAAGAAAAAAGAAATAAAGTCCAATTCTTAGGAATAGGTTCTTTGAATGATGAACAAATTTGTATGCATTCGCTCAGATAAAATGGGATCAAGACCCCATTCCATTGCGTATTGATACTTATCGGATATAGAATAGATCTGTTTCTCTTTGCTCCTCCAAACATAATTATTACATTCTTACTAAAAGAATAGAAAAAAAAAATATTTCTCTTTTCTCCGAAATAATCCACTGAAAAATGAAAAAGGGAGGTGTATAACATAGTTTTTCTAGTGCAAGAAAGTTACATAGTGTTTATTTTTCATTAATAAATATAAGGGGTACTTACATGGGTTTACCTTGGTATCGTGTTCATACCGTCGTCTTGAATGATCCTGGTCGTTTGCTATCTGTCCATATAATGCATACGGCTTTAGTTGCTGGTTGGGCTGGTTCGATGGCTCTCTATGAATTAGCAGTTTTTGATCCCTCAGACCCCGTTCTTGATCCAATGTGGAGACAAGGTATGTTTGTTATACCCTTCATGACTCGTTTAGGAATAACCAACTCTTGGGGTGGTTGGAGTATCACGGGAGGAACTATAACGAATCCGGGTATTTGGAGTTATGAAGGTGTCGCAGGAGCGCATATTGTCTTTTCTGGCTTGTGCTTCTTGGCAGCTATCTGGCATTGGGTGTATTGGGATCTAGAAATATTTTGTGATGAACGTACAGGAAAACCTTCTTTGGATTTGCCCAAGATCTTTGGAATTCATTTATTTCTCTCAGGGGTGGCTTGTTTTGGGTTTGGCGCTTTTCATGTAACTGGATTGTATGGTCCGGGAATATGGGTGTCCGACCCTTATGGACTAACCGGAAGGGTACAGGCTGTAAATCCAGCGTGGGGTGTGGAAGGCTTTGATCCTTTCGTTCCGGGAGGAATAGCTTCACATCATATTGCAGCAGGGACGTTGGGCATATTAGCGGGCTTATTTCATCTTAGTGTCCGTCCACCCCAACGGCTATACAAAGGATTGCGTATGGGAAATATTGAAACCGTCCTTTCCAGTAGTATCGCTGCTGTCTTTTTTGCAGCTTTTGTTGTTGCTGGAACTATGTGGTATGGCTCAGCAACAACTCCGATTGAATTATTTGGTCCCACTCGTTATCAATGGGATCAAGGATACTTTCAACAAGAAATCTATCGAAGAGTTAGTGATGGGCTCGCCGAAAATCAAAGTTTATCCGAAGCTTGGTCTAAAATTCCTGAAAAATTAGCTTTTTATGATTATATCGGTAATAATCCGGCAAAAGGTGGATTGTTCAGAGCGGGCTCAATGGACAACGGGGATGGAATAGCGGTTGGGTGGTTAGGACATCCTATCTTTAGAGATAAAGAAGGGCGTGAACTTTTTGTACGTCGTATGCCTACTTTTTTTGAAACATTTCCTGTTGTTTTAGTAGATGGAGACGGAATTGTTAGAGCTGATGTTCCTTTTCGAAGGGCAGAATCGAAGTATAGTGTCGAACAAGTAGGCGTAACCGTTGAGTTCTATGGTGGTGAACTAAACGGGGTTAGTTATAGTGATCCTGCTACTGTGAAAAAATATGCTAGACGCGCTCAATTGGGTGAAATTTTTGAATTAGATCGTGCTACTTTGAAATCCGATGGTGTTTTTCGGAGCAGTCCGAGGGGTTGGTTTACTTTTGGACATGCTTCTTTTGCTCTGCTCTTCTTTTTCGGTCACATTTGGCATGGTGCTCGAACCTTGTTCAGAGATGTTTTTGCTGGTATTGATCCAGATTTAGATGCTCAAGTGGAATTTGGAGCATTCCAAAAAATTGGAGATCCAACTACAAAAAGACAAGTAGTGTGATACAACATTAATCTTTTACTTTCAATCTTTTACTTTCACCTCGATTTTTTTTTTTTTTTTAGCCGTAGGACAATCAAAAATAAACAGGTATGGAAGCTATAATTGTAAGCTGCGATCGAATCTATGGAAGCATTGGTTTATACATTCCTCTTAGTCTCGACTCTAGGAATAATTTTTTTCGCTATCTTTTTTCGAGACCCTCCTAAAGTTCCAACTAAAAAGATGAAATGATTTTTCATTATCTTAGTTGAAGTAATGGGCCTACCCATTCGGGGTAGGCCCATTACTTCAACTAGTCCCCGTGTTCCTCGAAAGGATCTCTTAGTTGTTGGGAGGGTTGCCAAAAAGCAGTATATAAGGCATACCCAGTAAAACTTACAAGTAAACCAGATATAGAGATGGCGGCTAGAGTTGCTGTTTCCATTATTATAAAAATTATAAAATTTCAAGAGTAAAATGGATCTATGATAAGATCATTTATTTACAATGAAATGGTATACAAAGTCAACAGATCTCAATTAATACAAAATAGGATTTATGGTTACACAAAGCGTTGAGGGTAGTTCTAGGTCTGGTCCAAGACGAACTCTTGTAGGGGATTTATTGAAACCATTGAATTCGGAATATGGTAAAGTAGCTCCTGGATGGGGAACTACCCCTTTGATGGGTGTTGCAATGGCTTTATTTGCGATATTTCTATCTATTATTTTGGAGATTTATAATTCTTCTGTTTTACTAGATGGGATTTCAATGAATTAGATTTACAAGGATCAATAAGTCCTAATTTTTCAATACAATGTGAAGTGTTTGGGTTTCGTAGTTTTTTATACCATTCTATTGTATTTTTGTAGTTCGATCGTGAAATTTCTTTCTGTATTTCTGGAATATGAGTGTGCGACTTGTTATAATGGATCTTATTGATAATACAGAGAAGGAGTCTGTCATCTTCCTGGAGATGGGTTTGGATCTCGTCAGATATTAGAATAAATATCCGGAGCACGGGAATATATGAAATTGATTCCCAAGTATTAGAACTATGATTCATACTTAATATTCAGATCTCGCAACCGGACTCTAAAAAAATTGCAAAGAGTTAGAAGGTATAAATGGAAATATTTTTCTTCTTTCAAACTCTTTGGTTATGTTTATTTTTTTGCGCAAAGTACAACCCGTTATTTGATTTGGATTTTGCGTCATTATATTTATTCAGTGAATAAGTGATGATATAAGGGTTCTTACTCAGGGAAGCTTTGCACTTAACTTAGGTTGAAGATTTTATTGAATCATCATGGTTCTAGTCTGAATCTGAGGTTTCAATCGATTTTATAGGATCTTAACAAGAAAATTCCTATCAATTACTAATAATAAAAACAAAAGTAAAGATCCATTACATACAAACAAAAATACCAAATAACAAAAAAAAATGGGTAAATAGAAGATTCAAGAGGCCTGTACCGATCAGCATCAAGAAATAAATGAGCCGGCTTGATATTTTGTCATTATAACCACAAAGAATAGTTTTCGGGTTTTTCTTTTTCCCTATTCAGAGAAGATTATTGAATTTTATATAGGATTAAAAAAAAATTCTATTACATATATCCGTTTCAACTATTATTTTATTTTGGTCGTTCTGTTTGAGCTGTACGAGATGAAATTCTCATATACGGTTCTCGGAGGGGGTTTTACCTATCTCAATAAAGTCTATGATTGGTTCGAAGAACGTCTCGAAATTCAGGCGATTGCAGATGATATAACTAGTAAATATGTTCCTCCTCATGTTAATATATTTTATTGTTTAGGAGGAATCACGCTTACTTGTTTTTTAGTCCAAGTAGCCACGGGGTTTGCTATGACATTTTACTATCGTCCGACGGTTACTGAGGCTTTTGCTTCTGTTCAATACATAATGACTGAAGCTAACTTTGGTTGGTTAATTCGATCCGTTCATCGATGGTCGGCAAGTAT